TTGATTCCAAATTCAGAGCAATGCCTATTGTACCCTCTTCAAATTCTACTAATTCCCCTGCCATTACTTCATCAAGACCATGAATACGAGCAATGCCATCGCCTACTTGAAGTACGGTGCCGGTATTCACAATCGTGACTTCTCGATTATATTGTTCAATACGTTCACGGATAATATTACTAATTTCGTCGGCTCGAATGGTTACCATTAGTGTCTCTTAATTCTTTTTCGGAAACAAAGGGAGAAAAAAAAAAAAAATAATGCCTACAGTAAAAGGGCTAATCAGTTATTTCTTTCATGGCCCCGAGCATGCCAATATTAGCACTGATGGTGCGTAAATGTAACTCGCTGTTCGAACAACTATTCAGAGTTCCTAGAGCTCCTTGTAAGGCTTGTTGGAAAACTCGCTGTCGGACCTGATTAATTGCTCTTTGTTGTTCAAAATGAATGGTTTCATTTTTGTAATTTTCTAATCGTTCCAAATTCTCATAAGTGGCATTAATCAAATTCTGTTTTTCTCGTTCTATCTCAGAGTATCCATTCACTCGAAACTCATCTGCTTCCATTTCCACTTTCCGTAAGCGAGCCCGGGCTTTTTCGAGCTGCTCAATAGCTCCTCCGCGTAGTTCTTCTGAATTTCGAATAGTACTCAGAATCCTCTGTTTTCGATTATCTAATAAATCACTTAATGAAAGTAGATTATTTTCCCATTCATTTCACAACTTCACTTCCATGATCTCTTCCCGAACCAAACATGAATCTTTCGATTCATTTGGCTCTCACGCTCAGTTACTTATGTTATGAGCATTCCCATATCTTTTAATGTAATGAGCCTACCCTCTCTTCTCTGTTCGTATTCCAAGATATGGAAACTGATACAAGACCAGAATATTCAGAGGACTCTTCCGACCAGACAAAAAAATCTGTAATTGTCAGCAAAGTTGTTTTTTTTTTCTTCAAATCCAAAAAATTCTTCTTATTTTATACATAGGTCGTCGATTCAGCATTGGATAAAAAAAGGGCGAGACACCCATTTTTCCAGTAAATGGTTCAAATCATTTTATCGATATGAGTGTTCTATATCGGATAAATTGCCAACTATTCATTTTGAAACCATCTCCGTACTAACGTAGTGGTAGAAAGAGTACCATGTTGTGCCTGGACTTCAGGCGGTTTAGCTTTAACCATGTTAATGGTCCCACATTATTGGTTGATAGAGAATCAAAGTTGATTTACCAATGAGTCACGAAATGCTATGGTTCTTACATATGATTTCTTAATTTATTCAGAAGTAATTCGTCGAGATCGTGCACCTTTCTTCCCTATTTATAAATAAAAAAAAAAAAAAGAAAGTGCAGCCGGTTGGATCCAGCCTATTCTTGAAATACACAACTCGCACACACTCCCTTTCCAAAAAAGATCAATACGCCAAGCACTACACTTAGATTTATTAGATTTGTTGCTAAAATATCGGTATTCAACCCGAAACTCCCGGCGGATGGCCAGTAACCCAAGGAAACGAAAGAATCGGTTACATTTTTCATATGCTCTCCTCTTATAGATAGGACTAACAAAATCGAACAGAGTTCTTTTTGTATCACTTCGTCCCGTTTTTTTATTATTGATTTCTTTTTTTTATTAATTGACTTATTTTAAATATGAATATATTCATTTCATTTGAAATCATTTTCAAATTTCAAAAATGGATTCTTTATTATTATTTTATTTCAATTGAAGTTCCCAATAAGATACTTATTAGGTCCCCGGTTTCATGTCAATTGCGAAATACCTGACACGCTTCCTAAAAGTCAAAAGGGGTTTCCATTAAATTAAGGACGGGAAGTGAGAAAGCGAGTGGATCTACTAATTCCTCATCCTCAAATCAGGCCTTCCCCGGAGTATTGTCTCAACGAAGAAGTGGAGTGAAGTTTTGATATAATTCGAAGAAGCAAGCGGTAAGTCGACGGCAATAAAATAAGAAAAGAAGTACGTATTTTCACGTTTATAGAATAGGATTAAACAAAAGGATTCGCAAATAAAAGCGCTAATGCCACGACCAGTCCGTAAATTGTTAAAGCTTCCATAAAAGCCAGACTAAGCAATAAAGTACCTCGTATTTTACCCTCTGCTTCTGGTTGTCTCGCGATACCTTCTACGGCTTGGCCCGCAGCAGTACCTTGACCAACTCCAGGTCCAATAGAAGCAAGCCCTACGGCCAATCCAGCAGCAATAACGGAAGCGGCAGAAATCAGTGGATTCATGGTAAGTTCCTCGCACCAAAATAAAGAAATGGTTAATGATACAATCAACCAATGAATTATTACTTATTATTCCATCACTAAGATCCACCCGGTCAAAGTAACTAAGAACTCCGAATTGAAGTGATGATATACTGAATCATCAGAACTACTTCGATATCTCGTTTTTAGTTCCTATCCATGGAGTCTTTGGAAATCCATACGGTTCTAGTTCTTCCATTTCTTTGTTCCGAACCATTCTT